ATAATTTTTTTTTATCTTTATTGTAAAATTTTTAAAAAACGGTTAAACAAAGTAATTAAATTAAAATTTACTTAAAATTTAAATTTATATATATGCGTATATACACGTATATATATATATATAAATATATTAAATATTTAATTAATTAATATATATATATATAATTAAATATATTTTTAATAAATTAAAATAAAAAATTAATTAATTTATAATTTAATTAATATAAATAAAATTAATATTTTAATTATTTCATTAGAATATTATAGGATTTATAATGATATTAATTTTTAAAATTAATATTATAAAATAGGAAGAAAAGAAATAATAAATATTTATTATTATTATAAATATAACGTAAAAAAAAAAAAAAAAAAATTCTATATAAAATAATGTAAATATAAATAAATTTTTATAGTTTTATAATTTTATTATAAATTTATTTTACATACAAATTTTAGTATAAAATTTTAATTATTTAAATAATATAATGATTTTGTAGTAATTATTTTTAAAATATTTAAGAAATTAAGATTTAGTAATATATAAATAAATAACAAATTTTGTGCCAGCAGTTGCGGTTATACAAAAATTTAATTAAAATTTTTCAGTGAATAATAAATAATATAAAAATTAAATAAAAAATTAAATTATTAAGTAAAATTTTAATTTAATAAAAATTTATTTAAAAATTATGATTTAATAAATTTATATAAAAACTAGGATTAGATACCCTATTATTAAAATTTAAGTTAAAATATTGAAATAGTAGATAATAATTTATTGAAACTTAAATAATTTGGCGGTATTTTAGTTCATTTAGAGGAATCTGTCTAATAATTGATAATCCACGATTAAATTTACTTAATTTAAAATTTTATATATCGTTGTTAAAAAAATATTTTTAAATAATAAAAATATTTAAAAATTAAAATAAAAAATTAATTCAGATCAAGATGTAGAATATAATTAAGAATATGATGGATTACAATAAAATTATTTAAATGGATTTTATTTTGTAAATAAATAAATAAAGGTGGATTTAAATGTAAATTTATTTAATATAATAAATTGATTTAAAATTAAAATATGTACATATTGCCCGTCGCTTTCATTTTAAAGTTGGAATAAGTCGTAACAAAGTAGAAGTACTGGAAAGTGTTTCTAGAATGAATAAATTATAGCTTAAAATAAAGTATTTCATTTACATTGAAAAGATATTAAATGTTAATTAATTTAAAAAATAAAAATTAATAAATTTAAATTTAATAAAAATAATTTTAATATTAAAATAAATAATGGGGGTTAAAGTATTTTAATAGAAAAAATTATAAAATTTATAGTAAATTAGTATAGTAATAGAAATTTGAAATAGTTGAAAATTAATTTTTAAAAAAGTAAATTTAAATTATTGTATCTTGTGTATCAGAGTTTATTAAATAATATTATTAAATAAAAATATCTCGAATTTAAAAGAGTTAATTAATTAATAAAGTTAATGTAAAATAATTATTTTAAATAATTAATTTGAAATGAAATGTTAATCGTTTTTAAATATATCTAGTTATTTTAGAAAAAAGTTTAATTTTAAATTTATTTATTAAATATATTAAATTAATTAATATAAAAAAAAATAAATTTTATAATTTAAGGGATAAGCTTTAAATTAAAGAATTATAATAATAATTTAAATTAAATAAAATTTTTAAAATTTATATTGTTTAAAAATTATAATTTATTATAAAAAATTTTAATAAAAATAAAATTTAAAATAATTTAATTTTTTATAAAAATATAATTTGTAATAAAAAAATATTAGAAAAAATGATAAAATTAGTATAAAAATAAAAATAAAATTATAAATTAATGTAAAGTAATTAAAAGGAATTCGGCAAAAATATATATTCACCTGTTTAACAAAAACATGTCTTTTTGAAAAATAATTTAAAGTCTAATCTGCCCACTGATTTTATATTAAAGGGCTGCAGTATATTGACTGTACAAAGGTAGCATAATCATTAGTCTTTTAATTGAAGACTTGTATGAAAGATTTGATGAAATATAAACTGTCTCTTAATTATTATTAGAATTTAATTTTTTAGTTAAAAAGCTAAAATTTAATTAAAAGACGAGAAGACCCTATAGAGTTTTATAATTATTTATTTAATATATTTATATAAAATTTTAATATTTTAAATAAATAATTATTTTATTGGGGTGATAAAAAAATTTATAAAACTTTTTTTAAAAGTAAACAAAAATAATTGAATAAATGATCCATAAATAATGATTAAAAGAAAAAATTACCTTAGGGATAACAGCGTAATATTTTTTTTTAGTACAAATAAAAAAAAAAGTTTGCGACCTCGATGTTGGATTAAAATAAAATTTAAATGCAAAAGTTTAAAATTTTGATCTGTTCGATCATTAAAATCTTACATGATCTGAGTTCAAACCGGTGTAAGCCAGGTTGGTTTCTATCTTTAATAAAATAAAATATTTTAGTACGAAAGGATCAAATATTTAAAATAATTTTAAAAAAAGAATTTTAATAATAGTTATTTATAACTATTTTGACAGAAAAATGTGTTGATTTTAGAAATCATTTATATATAATTTAATTATATACATAGTATATGATAATAAATATAGATTTAATTAATATTGTTATTGGTTATTTAATTATAATTATTGGTGTAATAATTAGTTTAGCTTTTTTAACATTATTAGAACGAAAGGTTTTAAGATATATACAAATTCGAAAAGGTCCAAATAAAATAGGAATAATAGGTATATTACAACCTTTTTCAGATGGTATTAAATTATTTACAAAAGAAATAATTTATTTAAATTCATCAAACTATTTATTTTATTATTTATCTCCTATTATTGGTTTTATTTTATCTTTAATAGTATGAATATTAATTCCTTATTATTTTAATATAATTTCATTTGAATTAGGTATTTTATTTTTTTTAAGATGTATTAGATTAGGAGTATATATTTTATTAATTGCTGGATGATCTTCAAATTCAAATTATTCTTTATTAGGGGGTTTACGAGCTGTTGCTCAAACAATTTCCTATGAAGTTAGATTAGCCTTAATTATAATATCTAGATTAATTATAATTATAAGATTTAATATATTAAAATTTATAGAATATCAAGAAATAGTTTGATTTATAGTATTTATATTTCCTTTAAGAATATGTTTTTTATCATCTTTAATAGCTGAAACTAATCGAACTCCTTTTGATTTTGCTGAAGGTGAAAGAGAATTAGTTTCAGGATTTAATATTGAATATAGAAGTGGGGGATTTGCTTTAATTTTTTTAGCTGAATATTCCATAATTTTATTTATAAGTATAATATTTGTTTTAATTTTTATAGGAGGATATGATTTAAATTTAAATTTTTATTTAAAAATAAGAATAATTTCATTTATATTTATTTGAATTCGTGGAACTTTACCTCGTTATCGTTATGATAAATTAATATATTTATGTTGAAAGGGATACTTACCTGTATCTTTAAATTATTTATTATTATTTATTGGATTAAAAATTTTTTTAATATAAAAAAAATAATAAGTACAAATTAATAGAATTAAAATTCTTTCTTAAGTTTTCAAAACAAATGCTTATTACAAGCTCATTAATTAAAAAATTAATTTATCTCAATAATAATTAATAAAAGGTATAATTATAAAATATGAAAAATAAATTAATGTTAAGATTTGTCCAGTGATTACAAAAGGTTCTTCAACAGGTCGAGCTCCAATTCAAGTTAATAAAATAATTGTTGAGATTAATATTCAAAATATAATTTGATTAATAGGATAAAATTGAATTCCTTGAATTTTTTTATTAAAAGTAAATGGTAAAATAATTAAAATTATAATAGATAATACTAAAGCAATAACACCTCCTAATTTGTTTGGAATAGATCGTAAAATAGCATAAGCAAATAAAAAATATCATTCTGGTTGAATATGAATAGGAGTCACTAAAGGATTAGCTGGAATAAAATTATCTGGATCTCCTAATAAATATGGATTAATTAATGTTAATATTGTTAATAATATTAATAATATAATAAATCCAATTAAATCCTTGAAAGTAAAAAATGGATGAAATGGAATTTTATCTAAATTTCTATTAATACCTAATGGATTATTAGATCCTGTTTGATGTAAAAATAATAAATGAATTATTGATAATATTAATACTAAAAATGGTAATAAGAAATGAAAAGTATAAAAACGAGTTAATGTAGCATTATCAACAGCAAATCCTCCTCAAATTCAATTAACTAATATAGTTCCTAAATATGGGATTGCAGATAATAAATTAGTAATAACTGTTGCTCCTCAAAATGATATTTGACCTCAAGGTAAAACATATCCTATAAAAGCTGTTGCTATTAAGGCGAATAAAATAATTACCCCTACTATTCAAGTACTTTTAAAATTAAATGATTCATAATAAATTCCTCGTCCAATATGAAAATAAATACAAATAAAAAAAAAAGAAGCTCCATTAGCATGAAGAGTTCGAATTAATCATCCATAATTTACATCTCGACAAATATAATTTACTCTAAAAAATGCTAAGTTAATATTAGCTGTATAATATATAGTAAGAAATAATCCTGTTAAAATTTGAATAATTAAGCATAAAGCTAATAGTGAACCAAAATTTCATCAAGATGAAATATTAGAAGGTGAGGGTAAATCAATTAATGATCCATTAATAATTTTAATTAAAGGGTGAGTTTTTCGTAAAGATTTAAAATAATTTAACATTAGTTAATTGATCGTAAAGGACCAAAAAAAATATTTGTAATTTTTACAACTGCAATTAATGTAATAAATAAATAAATAACTATTATTATTATCATTAAATATGTTTGTTCATTATATAATTTAGTTAAATTAATATTATTATAATTATTAAATAAAAATAAATTGAAAAAATTTAATATTTCTTCATTAATTATTATATTAATTCAATATAAATTATTTATAAAAAAAAATGATAAAAATAAAATAATTAATAAATAAAATATTAATAGTAATTTATTTATTAATGAGAATTTAAATAATTCATTAGAAGCAATACTAGATACATAAATAAATAAAACTAATAATCCTCCTGAAAAAGTAAGAAATAAAATATAAGAAAATCAATATGTATTAATTAATATACCAGAAATTAAACATAATAAAAGTGTTTGAATTAAAATTAACAAACCTATAGATAATGGATGATTAATAAAAAATATAATAATTGAAATAAAAATTATAGTTAAAGATAAAAATATTTTAATTATATCAAAGAATAGTTTAATAAAAATAATAATTTTGGAGATTATAGATAAAGAAATTCTTTTTCTTTGAAGTTTTTAAAGAAATTTCTTAATTTTGATTTACAAGACCAATGTTTTAATTAAACTATAAAAACAAAACAAATGTTAATTTATATAATTATAATTATAATTTATATATTTATTATTGGTAATATAATTTTTGTTTCTAAAAGAAAACATTTATTAATTACTTTAATAAGTTTAGAATTTATTGTTTTGAGAATATATTTTCTTATAATGTTTTATTTAATAATAATTATATTTAATATATATATATTAATAATTTTTTTAGTTTTAACTGTTTGTGAAGGAGCATTAGGATTATCAATTTTAGTTTCCATAATTCGAACACATGGAAATGATTATTTTCAAAGATTTAATTTAATTTAATGATAAAATTTTTAATATTTATAATATTTATAATACCATTATGTTTTTATAAAAAAATTTATTGAATGGTTCAAATAATATTATTTTGTATAATATTTATATTTATAAATATTTCATTAAATATTTATAATTTTACTAATTTAAGATATATAATAAGATTAGATTTATTATCTTTTGGGATAATTTTATTAAGAATTTGAATTTGTTGTTTAATAATTATATCAAGAGAAAATTTATATAAGAATAATATATATATTTCATATTTTTTATTAAATGTTATATTATTATTAATTATATTATATTTAACTTTTAGAGTTATAAATTTATTTTTATTTTATATTTTTTTTGAAAGTAGATTAATTCCTACATTAATATTAATTATTGGATGAGGTTATCAACCTGAACGAATTCAAGCTGGTATATATTTATTATTTTATACTTTATTTATATCATTACCTTTATTAATAAGAATTTTTTACGTTAATAATAAAATTAATAGTTTAATAATATATATAATAAAATTTTATAGTTTTAATTATTTTTTAGTTTATTTAGCAATAATTTTAGCTTTTTTAGTTAAAATACCTATATATTTTGTTCATTTATGATTACCAAAAGCTCATGTTGAAGCTCCAGTTTCAGGTTCAATAATTTTAGCTGGTGTTATATTAAAATTAGGAGGTTATGGAATAATACGAGTAATAATTATATTACAAAAAATTAATATAAAATTTAATTATATTTGAATTATTATTAGATTAATTGGGGGATTTTATATTGGAATAAAATGTTTTTGTCAATTTGATATTAAATCTTTAATTGCTTATTCATCAGTTGCTCATATAAGATTAGTTATTGGAGGTATTATAACAATAAATTATTGGGGATTTATAGGTCCATATATTTTAATAATTGGTCATGGGTTATGTTCATCTGGTATATTTTGTTTATCTAATATTAATTATGAGCGAATTAATAGACGAAGATTATTTTTAAATAAAGGAATAATAAATTTTATACCTTCTATAAGATTATGATGATTTTTATTATCTTCTTCGAATATAGCAGCTCCTCCTTCAATAAATTTAATAGGTGAAATAAGATTAATTATTAGATTAATAAGATGATCAAAATTTTCTATATTAATATTAATATTAATTTCTTTTTTTAGAGCTGGATATAGATTATATTTATATTCATACACTCAACATGGAAAGGTAAATATTAGAGTAATAAGATTTTATAGAGGAGTATCTCGAGAATATTTAGTATTATTTTTACATTGATTACCTTTAAATTTATTAATTATAAAAATTGAATATTTTATATTATGATTATATTTAAATAATTTAAATAAAATATTGATTTGTGGAGTCAAAAATATGAGATAAATATCATTTTAAATCATACAAAAATATAATATTTGTTTTATTAGATTTTTTTTTTTATTTTTTTTTATATTAATTGATTTTTTTGGTGGTATTTATTTTATTATAAATAATATAATAATTTTTTTAGAATGGGAAGTTATTTCTTCTAATTCGGTAAATATTGTAATATCAATTTTATTAGATTGAATATCTTTATTTTTTATAATATTTGTATGTTTAATTTCTTCTTCAGTAATTTATTATAGAAGAAGTTATATAAGATCAGAATTAAATCTATTTCGTTTTATTATTTTAGTTTTATTATTTGTTTTTTCAATAATTTTATTAATTATTAGACCAAATATTATTAGAATTTTATTAGGTTGAGATGGTTTAGGTTTAATTTCTTATTGTTTAGTAATTTATTATCAAAATATTAAATCTTATAATGCTGGTATATTAACGGCTTTATCTAATCGTATTGGTGATGTAATAATTTTATTGGTTATTTGTTGAATATTAAATTATGGTAGATGAAATTATATTTTTTATTTAGAATTTATACAAAGTGATTATTGTATAAATTATATTAGAGTAATAATTATTATTGCAGCAATAACAAAAAGAGCTCAAATTCCTTTTAGATCTTGATTACCTGCTGCTATAGCAGCTCCTACTCCTGTTTCTGCTTTAGTTCATTCATCAACTTTAGTTACTGCTGGTGTTTATTTATTAATTCGATTTAATTTATTATTAGTTAATATATTTTTTTTAAAAATTTTATTATTATTATCAGGTTTAACAATATTTATAGCTGGTATTTCCGCTAATTATGAATTTGATTTAAAAAAAATTATTGCTTTATCAACTTTAAGACAATTAGGTTTAATAATAAGAATTTTAAGAATAGGATTTTATGATTTAGCTTTTTATCATTTATTAACTCATGCTATATTTAAAGCATTATTATTTATATGTGCTGGTATAATTATTCATATAATAAATGATAATCAAGATATTCGAATAATAGGGGGAATAAGATTATATATTCCTTTAACTTCTTTATGTTTAAATATTTCTAATTTAGCTTTATGTGGAATTCCTTTTTTAGCTGGATTTTACTCAAAAGATTTAATTTTAGAAGTAGTAAGAATAAGAAATTTAAATTTTTTAGTTTTTTTACTATATTATGTTTCAACTGGATTAACAATATTTTATACTATCCGTTTATTAATATATTTAATAATTGAGGATTATAATTTAATTTCCATTTATAATTTATTTGAAGAGGATTATATTATATTAAAAAGTATATTTATTTTATTAATAATAAGATTAATTTCTGGAAGTTATTTAAGTTGATTAATATTTTCATATCCTTATATAATTTATCTTCCTTTTAATATAAAAATAATAGTAATTTATGTAATAATGTTAGGGGTTATAATAGGAATTTTAATTAGAAAAATAAAAATTTATTCTTTAAATAAATTTTTAAGTACTTATAATTTAAGTTTTTTTCTAACATATATATGATTTATACCTAATTTATCTACATATGGAATAAATTATTATTTTTTAAATTTAGGTAATAAAATATTAATAAAATTTGATATAGGTTGAAGAGAATTATACAGAGGTCAAGGAATATTTAATATTCTAAAATATTATTCTTTTGTTAATTATATTTATCAAATAAATAATTTTAAAATTTATTTATATAGATTTATTTTATGAATAATGATTTATATTTTTATATTATTTTTATACTTAAATAGCTTAATTAAGAGTGTAATATTGAAGATATTAAGGTAATAAATTTATTTTTAAGTAAATTATTTATAAAAAAAATTTTTTATTTTTACAATGAAAATGTAATGTTTTATAATAAACTATATAAATAAGAAATATTAATGAATTCAATCACTATAAATTAAGTTAGTAGCTTAATATGTACATATTTCAATTGGAAACTATATATTTCAATAATATCATTAACAGTGATATACCTCTTTTTGGTTTCAATTAATATAAATAAGGAGTATATACTCTTTCTTTTAAGTCGAAATTAAATGCAAATTGCTTCTTATTTAAGATAAATTGATTTTCAATATTTTTTAAATGCAAATTAAATGTTTTAATAAACTATAATCCTAAATGATTCAATTTAATATGTTTTGATTTCATTCATGATAAAGTCCAATTAAAAGAATAATAATAAAAAAGGAACTAATTTTTCACCATAAAATAAAATTAGTTATTTTAAAAGAAATAATTATTGGTAAAATTAATGCAATTTCAATATCAAAAATTAAAAAAATTATAGTAATAAGAAAAAAATGAAGGGAAAATGGGATTCGTGGAAGACATTTAGGGTCAAACCCACATTCAAAAGGAGAACATTTTTCTCGATCTCAAATTATTTTTTTTCCTAATAAAGATGAAAGTATTATTAAAAAATTAGATAGTAATATAATAATAATTGATAAATTTAATAATAAAATGATTATTTATATTAAAAATAAATTAAACTTTTTGATTGGAAGTCAAATATACTAAATATATTATATAAATAAATTAAATAATTAATTTCCTCATCAATAAATTGAAATATAAAGAAATAATCATACAACATCAACAAAATGTCAATATCATGCAGCTGCTTCAAATCCAAAATGATGATTTATAGAAAAATGATTATTAACATGTCGAATGAAACAAATAAATAAGAATGTTGTTCCAATAATTACATGAATTCCATGAAATCCTGTTGCTATAAAAAATGTTGAACCATAAATTCTATCAGCAATAGAAAATGAAGCTTCAATATATTCATATGCTTGTAAGATAGAAAAGTAAATTCCTAATAAAATAGTAATTAATAATCTTTGAGTAGTTTGTGAAAAATTATTTTCTATTAATGAATGATGAGCTCATGTAACTGTTAATCCAGAAGAAATTAAAATAATAGTATTTAATAATGGAATTTGAAATGGATTAAATGGAATAATATTTATTGGAGGTCAATTAGATCCAATTTCAATATTTGGAGATAAACTTCTATGAAAAAATGCTCAAAAAAAAGAAATAAAAAAAAAGATTTCAGAAATAATAAATAAAATTATTCCTCATCGTAATCCTTTTGTTACAAATAAAGTATGTTTTCCTTGGAATGTTCCTTCTCGATAAATATCTCGTCATCATTGATATATAGATAAAATAATAATACAATAACCTAATAATAAAACATTTAAATTAAAATTATGAAATCATTTAGTTAAACCTGTAACTAAAGTTAATGATCCAATAGCTCTAGTTAAAGGTCATGGACTAAAATCTACTAAGTGATATGGGTGATTATGATTTATTGACATTAATTAATTTCACTAGAATAAAGAGTTCTTAAAATTGAAATTACATAAGATTGAATAACTGCAACTGCTGATTCTAAAATTAATAATATAATTTGAATAAAAATTAAAATGATTAATAAATAACTGGTTAAATTGTGATATCTATTTCTTAATAAGGTTAATAATAAATGTCCTGCAATTATATTAGCAGTTAATCGAACTGCTAATGTTCCTGGTCGAATAATATTACTAATTGTTTCAATTATTACTATAAATGGTATAAGAATTGTTGGTGTTCCTTGTGGGATTAAATGAATAAATATATGTTGTGTATTATTAATTCAACCAAAAATTATAAAACTTAATCATATTGTTAATGAAATTGTTAATGATATAGTTAAGTGACTAGTTCTAGTAAAAATATAAGGAAATAATCCTAAAAAATTATTAAATAAAACAAATAAAAATAATGAAATAAAAATAAATGTTGATCCATTAAATCTATTAATTCCTAATAATATTTTAAATTCATTATGTAATTTATTAGTAATAAAATTTCAAAAAATAAAATGACGATTTGGTAGAAATCAATAAGGGAAAGGTAAAAATATAATTCCAATAAAAGTTCTTAATCAGTTTAATGAAAGATTAAAAATATTAGTACTTGGATCAAAAATTGAAAATAAATTTCTTATCATTTTCAATATATTAATTTATTTTTAAAAATATTTTTATGGCAAAAATTATTTTTATTATAGTAAAAAATATAATAATTAAAAATATTAAAAATAATGAAAATACAAATAAAAAAAAAAAAAGAAAAAATTCAATTAATAGGTATTATTTGAGGTATAAAAGAATATTATTTAATTATAATAATTTAAATTTGACATATTTATGTTATATATTTAACTAATTCTTTCTTTAATATCATTAGAAGTAATTGCTAATTTACTATATTTTGGTTTAAGAGACCATTACTTGCTTTCAGTCATCTAATGATGAATAATTATTAATTCAATTAATAAAATTTATAATAGAAATTCTTTCAATTATAATAGGTATAAAACTATGGTTAGCTCCGCAAATTTCAGAACATTGACCAAAAAAAATTCCAGGTCGATTAATAAAAAATCTTAATTGATTTAATCGACCTGGATTAGCATCAACTTTTACTCCAATTGCTGGAACAGTTCATGAATGAATAACATCAGTAGCAGTAATTAATATTCGAATATTATTATTTATAGGTACAATAATTCGATTATCAACATCTAATAAACGAAAATTATTATTTGAATAATCTTGAATTATATATGAATCAAATTCAATATTTTTAAAATCTGAATATTCATATCTTCAATATCATTGATGACCAATTGATTTAATAGTAATTAAAGGATTATTTAATTCATCTAATAAATATAATAATCGTAAAGATGGTAGAGCAATAAAAATTAATGTAATAGCTGGTAAAATAGTTCAAATTAATTCAATTATTTGTCCTTCTAAAAGAAATCGATTAATAAATTTATTAAAAAACATACTTAATATTATATATGAAACTAAAATAGTAATTATAACTAAAATAATTAATGAATGATCATGAAAAAAAATAATTTGTTCTATTAAAGGAGAAACTCTATTTTGAAAATTTAAATTAGATCATGTTGCCATATTCTAAAAAAAGGATAATCCTTTATAAATGGATTTTAAATTCATCACATATAATCTGTCATATTAGAAGTTACTTAAAATAGGTAATTCATTATATGAGTGTTCTGCTGGAGGTGTATTTTGGAATCATTCAATTGATGAAGATATATTTAATGGGAATAAAATTAATCGTTGATTAATTATTGATTCTCAAATAATTAATATTATAAAAAGTATAGAGATTAATGATATATATGATCCAATAGATGAAACAATATTTCAGGATAAATATCTATCGGGATAATCTGAATAACGACGAGGTATACCTGCTAATCCTAAAAAATGTTGAGGAAAAAATGTTAAATTTACTCCTAAGAATATAATAATAAATTGAATTTTTAATAAATAAGAATTTATAGTTAATCCAGTAAATAAAGGATATCAATGAATAAATCCTCCAAAAATTGCAAATACAGCTCCTATAGATAAGACATAATGAAAATGAGCTACAACATAATATGTATCATGAAGAGTAATATCAATTGAGGAATTAGCTAAAATTACTCCTGTTAATCCTCCTACTGTGAATAAAAAAATGAATCCTAAACTTCATAATATAGAAGGTCTATAATTAATTTGTGTTCCATAAATAGTAGCTAATCAACTAAAAATTTTAATTCCAGTAGGTACAGCAATAATTATAGTAGCTGAAGTGAAATAAGCTCGTGTATCAATATCTATTCCGACTGTAAATATATGATGAGCTCATACAATAAATCCTAATAAACCAATAGCTAATATTGCGTAAATTATTCCTAAAGATCCGAAAGTTTCCTTTTTTCCTCTTTCTTGTGAAATAATATGAGAAATAATTCCAAATCCAGGTAAAATTAAAATATAAACTTCAGGATGACCAAAAAATCAAAATAAATGTTGGTAAAGAATAGGATCTCCTCCTCCAGCTGGATCGAAGAAAGAAGTATTAAGATTTCGATCTGTTAATAATATGGTAATAGCACCCGCTAATACAGGTAAAGATAATAATAATAATAATGCTGTAATTCCTACTGCTCAAATAAATAATGATATTTGATCAAAGGGTAAGTTATTAATTCGTATATTAATAATAGTTGTAATAAAATTAATAGCTCCTAAAATTGATGAAATACCTGCTAAATGTAAAGAAAAAATAGCTAAATCAACAGAAGATCCTCTATGAGCAATATTAGATGAAAGTGGGGGGTACACTGTTCATCCAGTTCCTGCTCCATTTTCAACAATTCTTCTTGAAATTAGTAATATTAATGAAGGGGGTAATAATCAAAATCTTATATTATTTATTCGTGGGAATGCTATATCTGGGGCTCCTAATATTAATGGTACTAGTCAATTTCCAAATCCTCCAATTATAATAGGTATAACTATAAAAAAAATTATAATAAATGCATGAGCTGTTACAATAGTATTGTAAATTTGATCATCACCAATTAAAGAACCTGGAGTTCCTAATTCTATTCGAATTAAAATTCTTAATGATGTTCCTAATATTCCTGCTCAAATTCCAAAAATAAAATATAAAGTTCCAATATCTTTATGATTTGTTGAAAAAAGTCATTTTCGCTAAATAAAATGGCTGAATTATAAGCGATAAATTGTAAATTTATTTATGAGAAATTTCTCTTTTATTAAATAAGTCTTATAGTTTAAAAAATATAAAATTGCAAATTTTAAGATGTAATATAATAATACTAAGGCTTAAAGAAATTTCTTTATAAATAATTTTGAAGATTAATAGTTTATTTTAACTTAAAACCTTCATTAAAAAAATAATATTGTACTAAGAATTATTCCTATTATAGAAATTAAATTTAAAGAATTAATTAAAATAATTATTTTATTATTAATAAAAATTTTAAATCATTTTATTTTAAAATAAAAAAATATAAAAGATGAATAAATAATACGAATATATAAAAATAATATAATTAATCTTATTATAATAAAAATAAATGAAATAATAAAAAAATTATAATTTAATAAAAAATTAATAATAATTCATTTAGGGAAAAATCCTATAAAAGGAGGTAATCCACCTAATGAAAATATATTAATTAAAATAGAAATTTTAATAGAAAAATTAATATTAAAGTTATATAATTGATTTAAATAAAAAATATTTAAAATATAAAATAAAGTACATATAATAGAAATTAAAAATGAATATAAAATTAAATAAGTTAATCATAAATTTTCTCTAATTATTAATGATATTAATAATCATCCTAAATTATTAATTGAAGAAAATGCTAATAATTTTCGTAAAGATAGTTGATTAAATCCACCTAAGGCTCCAATAATAACATTAGTTATAGTTATAAATATAATAAATTTATTATTTATATAATAAGATAAAATAATTATAGGTGAAATTTTTTGTCATGTTATTAAAATAAAACAATTAAGTCAAGATAATCCTTCTATAATGTTTGGGAATCAAAAATGAAAGGGTACTGAACCTATTTTTATTAATAAAGATGAATTAATTAAAATAGAAAAAATATAATTAATTTCAAAATTTTTTATAAAGATTATAAATAAAATAATAGAAATTAAAAAATTAATTGAAGCAATAGATTGAGTTAAAAAGTATTTTAAAGAAGCTTCTGAATTAAGTAAATTATTTGACTTAGAAATAAGGGGGATAAATCTAAGCAAGTTAATTTCTAATCCAATTCAACATCCCAATCAAGAATTAGAGGAAATTGAAATCAAAGTTCTAAAAAAAAGGATAAAAATAAAAAATATTTTATTAGAATTGACTAAAAATAAAATATAAAAAAGAAATTAAGTTAATTCATGAATAAATTATAAATTTATTTTTATAAAAATATATTTTAGTGTAAGATGCACAATAATTTTTGATATTATTAGGTTTAGTTTAATTCTAAAAAATATAATAAAGGTAAAAATTTACATAATTTATCCTATCAGAATAATCCTTTTTATCAGGCACTTTATTATAATTTAAAAAAAAGGTATTTCCTTTATATTTGGGGTATGAACCCAAAAGCTTAATTTTAGCTTATTTTTAA